GTTATACAAAGCTATATACGAGTCACCACTCCCTCCCTTATTTTTGTATTTCCTTAATTGAATTTGATTTGATTAGACCGAAGTTCCTTTAAAACCTCCGCCCTCTTTAAAATATCATGAACAGTTCCTGTAGGTTGAGCGCCTTTTTCAAGGAAGTATAGAATAGCAGGAACATTTAAATAAGTTTGATTCTTTATCGGATCATAAAAACCCACTTTCTGAAGATCTCTTCCTTCTCTTCGAGATCGACCATCAATTGCAACGATTCGATAGACGGCTCATTGGGATAGATGTAGATGAACAATACCCCCCCCCCCTAGAACCGTATAGGAAGTTTTCTCCTCGTACGGCTCGAGAAAAAATGATTCGAAGTTATATCCATCGATGTATAGAATTATAGTATAGAATTCTAATGGCAAGCGGGTCCATAAAATCAATTAGACTATGATTTAAGTCTTTTTTTCTTCTTCCTTCCTGAAAAAGAAAAAAAATCATTTGTACTCATAACTCAAGTTGGATAACTTTTAAATAGCTCAAAGAAAAATCTTTAGGCATTTATTGAGTGGTCTTTAACCCCTTGTTGTTTGTCTCGTTTAAAACCTATTTTGATTCTTCAGTCTGATCCAGTTATTGAGACAATTGAAAGGGTCTTTCCTTGTTCTGGGATCCTTTATCTTTGTTTTGAATCATTGGGTTTAGACATTACTTCGGTGATCCTTAATCCTTTCAAAATGGCAGCAACACACCTTTTAAAATTTCTATCAAAGAATCATACGAACAGTTGATTCCCGCGCGATACACTTTGTATCGAAAGAGTTTTATCAATTCCAACAAATCCAACTTCCTTTTGGATTGGAAACTTGCTCAAATTGGATCCTTTCGATTTCTATATCGAAGATATACTTACGAAGTTGTTCCAATTTATTGATTGGCATTAACCCTAGATCCTTGCTCCCGAGAAATGAATCAATACTTTCTACTCGAGCTCCATCATGTACTATTTGCATTACAACCCAACAAGAAAGAGGGGTTCTAGTGGAACAGAATAAACGATGTCGAGCCAAGAGCATCTTCATTCCTATATAAAATGGTGGATGTAAGAATCCACAACGGATCGTGTCCTTCAAGTCGCACGTTGCTTTCTACCACATCGTTTCAAACGAAGTTTTACCATAACATTCCTCTAATTTGGAACCGGTATGGAAATGATTCCATTATCGAATCATGAATAGTCATTGGTTCAGTCGGTACATAGTAATCTATACTTTTATTCTTCTATATAGATGGGGAAATGTTTTTCTGAAAAAGTCTCAACAAGAATTCAAATTTGATTGTATGAATGATGAATGCAACGTCTTTTTTTAATAACAAAATAAGATAAATAACAACGAATAAATGAGTTCTTTTTGAATCGGCATATCTTTAAGTGACTCAAGAGGATTGATTTACCAACCTCCCACTTCTTCGAGTACCAAAGATTCAACTCAAAAGGAATCATTTAAAATAGTTCAAAAAATTAGAATTGAAAAAGTTTCCTACTTTGACATCATTATTTGAATAAAGGTTTCCAATAAGGACCGCACATAAGAGAGATAAATCTCTCTTTCTTTTCAAATTGAATCATGAATGATTTAAAGCAGATAGATAGATCGAAGAATAAAGCCAATTTTTTTCGTGAGATGGATAAAAAAAACTGATGTAAGGGAATATTTTGGTCCTTATTCTTTCATCTGAGTGATAAAATCAAATAAGAACCAAAAAAATAGGGGTTTGTTGTATCTATTAGATAGACTGAAGAATTGTCACTGTTATAGATATTCTATGTTAAATATTGAAATTTGAAAATTTAAGGTAAGGGATCACAAATCTTTGTCACTTAAATAAAAAACGATAACAATACATACATATAAGCTAAACATTTCCTCATTTTATACGCATTTTCATATTTTATTTGTGTAGTAATTTTTCTGTAATCTTGTCATAAACTAAAGTGAATAAAATGTATGAATCACTCCTGTCTGAATATAGATTTCTAATTATTCATTAGAGCCAAACACAAAATACCTCAAAATAAGGTTCAAAGAAAATACGTCGGTTACATTTGTAACTTGATTGTTTGTTAATGAGATTCGGACAAACACAGATATTCAAATTAATACCTTCCGTTACTGATTAACTCCTATCTACTTCCCGAATTCTATGAGGATGATGAGTCCTAAATAAAAAAAGGATCCTCTTTTACCGGATGTTAACTATCTTGTCTAGGTACAAAGTCAAACACGTTCAGATTAAGTCCTTGCTCCTATTTTTATTTTACCCTAACCCAATCTTAAGAGGCTTAATCCCCATTGATTGAATTCAATTAGTACCGAGAACTCCCTTTTGTTTAGAATTCAAGAGATCCTTAGAATTCGGGGATTGACAGATAATTAATAATCAGACTCCCTGATTGAAGGGATAGGGAATAAGAGATAGGGAATATAGGTGCTTTTCTTTCCCATTTTGATTCAAAATGTATCATTGAAAAAATTCAAATAATATGGTCATAAGGTTTTTCTAACTAACAAACTTCCCTCAATATGAAGATGAAGTTAATGCGCATATGATGAAAAGCCCACCCAGCTTTTTTGAATTCAAACTCTTGTGATCTATCTATGTTCCCATCTTACCTGGATCACAAATAGATCCAGTTACATTTGCGTATCATTTCAACTGGATTCAGTTCATTTTGTAAAAAAATGATATGATTCTTTTCGGAATCATGAAAAATCAGAAACAAGAATCACATTCTATCCAAAACACAATCTTGATTCTGATAAAATGGATATACTCTGGGACGGAAGGATTCGAACCTCCGAATAGCGGGACCAAAACCCGCTGCCTTACCACTTGGCCACGCCCCACTTAGATTTCTATTCGACACTAATAAAGACTAATATTGGTATTGGTTTTTCGTCAATTCCAACCCAAATATTCTATAGAATAAATTAGATTGCTGATAGGATTTTGATACCTGTCGATATAGAATTAAACTGAATTTATTGATCATTACATATAATTCAATTAAGATATTGTATGAAAGTATGATTTCTTCTATTCTCCTTTGAGAATTGGAGGATTTTTGATTGGGTAAGTTCAAAGAAAAGAAGGATTTTTTGGTCCACTTTACTTTCTTTCTTTTTCCTTATATCAATAAATCAATCAAAATGCAATTATCTCCAAGAACAAAATGTCTGTTATGCTTAATATCTTTAATTTGAGCTGTATCTGTCTTAATTCTGCCCTTTATTCGAGTAGTTTTTTCTTCGCCAAATTGCCCGAAGCTTATGCTTTTTTGAATCCAATCGTGAATTTTATGCCAGTCATACCTCTGCTTTTTTTTCTCTTAGCCTTTGTTTGGCAAGCTGCTGTAAGTTTTCGATGAGATCTTTAATATTATCCTAGAAAATTAATGATTTATTCGAGAAAAAATTATAACAATTGATAAGATCAGATAAGTCTTACAATATGAACCCTCGCTTCAAACATTGAAATTCTTGGAGAGCTGCAATAAATCTGGATCACCCCATTTCCCCATTCTTACCTTTTTTTTTCCAGCGAAAGGCCCTAATAGGGTTAGGGTTCCCCACAATATCTAATTGTAGGTATAAAAGAAAATTTTGGTAATGGAGGATCTATTCTCTTTTTTTTTTTCAAAAAAATGATCTTGGAGATTGTGTAATGCTTACTCTCAAACTCTTTGTTTACACAGTAGTAATATTCTTTGTTTCTCTCTTCATCTTCGGATTCCTATCTAATGATCCAGGACGTAATCCTGGGCGTGAAGAATAAAATAAAAGGGGCTTTTTCATTTTCTTTACTTGATTTTTCACAAATTGATTAGGCTTAGGATTTTTTGATCTATTCCACACGTTTAACTAAGGGTTTGCAAAATTTGAAAGATAAGATAAATAGGAAGCCATCAACGGAAAGAGAGGGATTCGAACCCTCGGTACGAATAACTCGTACAACGGATTAGCAATCCGACGCTTTAGTCCACTCAGCCATCTCTCCCAATTCAAAAAAAAAATATAATTACTATGTTACATTACACATAAAGTAAAACACATAAAGTAAAGATTGAAAAAGTCTTTCTTTCTCTCGCTTTTTTCTCTCTCTTTATTATATATACAACTTTTATCAGTAATTACATTTAGATTAAAGTAAGGTCTCTAAAAATCCAATATAAATAAAAAAAGAAATATAAATAAAAAAATAAAGACAATACTAAATACAATATATAAATATAACGAAAAATAAAGAATAGCTCCTTGCTTTTATTTTGTCCGAAAGGCTTTTTTATTCCCATGGCCTGGCCTGGTCAGTACCTAGCCGGGCCCTTTTTTTGTTTCAACGAATCATAGATAAAATGATTTATCTTATTTATTTAAAAACAAAAATCTTGCTATTCAAGCAACAACAAAAAGAAGAAGGACTATTTTCATTCTTATTATATAAAATCAAATTATATATAAATATAAAATCAAAGTGTCATTTCGTATTATTCTTTCTTTTTTATTGACTTTCCTTTTTTACTTTATTGAAATAAAGATAAAAAAAATGAAACTATGGATTCTTACACAATGCATTTTGATGGTGGGATTTCGGCGGTTTTGTCGAGCCGTATCTATCAAAATTCCGCCGGATAAAACTTGTTATTTAGTTATTTAACTGAACCCTCGTTTCCTAATCTCATTAAGTTCCCCCATGAAAAATGCCAACACTCTCATTTTATTTTCATGATTCTTTTATGATCCTATCTTGATTATATCCAATTCCCTTGTTCGACAAAAGGTCCCCTTGTATACAATAATCGTATTGTAGCGGGTATAGTTTAGTGGTAAAAGTGTGATTCGTTCTATTAACCCCCTTAATAGTTAAGGGGTCTTTCGGTTTGGATTCATATTCCGACCAAAAACTTTATTTCTTAAAAGGATTTAATCCTTTACCTCTCAATAACA